AATGATAAATCACTACAAGTGACGGAGAAACACGATTTAAATAACGAAAAATCCAAAATTTAAATAGAGTATCTAGAATGACTGGAAAAGTAGAAACAAGACCAGATATAATTTGATCATTATGAGCAAATCCAAAATCTTTGTAGACAAAGCCAATCATTAGTTCCCAACCATGGGGCGAATGGAATCCGATACATAAATCTGTTAATAAAAGAATCGAAAAAGCCTTTATTGTGTCACTTAAGTTATATAGGAATTCCTGAGCCCAAGAGTTAAGAATAACAAGTTCTTTATTACCCAAAATTGAATAACCACTTAGAATAACGAAACAGATTATATTTGTCAAGAAGTGCAAAATTGTATGGATATGATCCTCATTGTGTATCTTGATTAATTGGAGCGTTTCTTTGTGGATTCCTATACGAAGGTTTTGTAGATGTGTCTCCGAGTATTCCTTGATCATTTCCTCCAAAAGAAAGATTTCCTCCAATTCTATGAATTTTTCGAGAATATTTTTTTCTTGAATATCATTCAAAAAAATTTCAGATTGCCTAGTATTCCACCAATAAGTAACCCAAGATTCCAGACTTTTATTAAATGAGAGAGAAATCCACCAGGGCAAAAATACTACAGATGCAAGATATAAAAGAGGGTTGAATGCTTTCTTTTTTGACATTTTTTCATTTCGTCTATGAATTTTTAATGAACCGACCTCATTAGTTGACTCTACGCCATCCAATATTTCTCTCATGCATGAATTCTATTACAAAGTATCGAACTTATGAATCTATTCACTGTTTTGTTTTGTGGTTGTTACGTTACGTATACGTCTTCTTTGACTAGAAAGAATGAGCGTTATGAAGAAACTTCAGTTAAGTTATGGTATAGAAAAGGGGGACTCTTTAGTTTTTCCTTACTGCTGAGAAAGCATTCACTCTCTCAGCTCATTTCTCAAAATACTTCAATCGGTACACGCAAGAAATAGGCCAATTCGGCAGCTTTTTGTTCGATTTCCCGTGGAGTAACATTCTCATCAGTACGAGTCAAGGGAATGGCCCCCTGGCCTCTGATATCCATATAAAGGACACGGCGAGCATAAATACCTTCTTTAACTTCTATTCTGACGGACTGAATATCCTTTATAGGGAATCGGAGGAAGATGCGACGATTTTTTCCAGGGAATCCCCAACGAAAAATACACACCATTCCTTCTTTTCTATCGAATCGATCATAACCACCCCCTACATTCCACGAAATTGTGCACCACAAATAGGAGCTAATAAAGAGACCCGCGATCCCATAGAAAGACATCACAATCCCTTGTGGAAAAAAAAGGATTTGCTGAGACGGAAATAAAGATATCAAGTTTCTCCCAAGATAACTGGAAGTTCCAACCAATAAGAATCCTAATGAACCTAAAAAAAGGATAATGGCCCAGCAGAAATTACTTGTTTTTCGCGACCCCGTTATAGGTTGTATCCATATATGTTCTGATCGACAACTCATACTTGATCTGGTTTCGTTTTATTGGAATTGAGAGAATACCCTAGACTTTACTCTTTTTGTTTCCGAAGTAACTCTCATCAACTAGTACTAGTTTGATGTGAACCTTTAAGAGTAATTTCTCAAATTGGTTAGATCTAAAATAAAAAAAAAAATACCCTTCGTATGATCCCATCAATATACATATATCAATATACATATAGATGTACCGATTTTACAGTTCAGCCATCCGGCGATCCTGAGATTTTTTCAAATAGATAGAATTCCTTTACCCCCATATCATCTTTCTACAGGCCAAAGAGCCCCTTTTCGACGGAAACGCCGCATGTTATACCTTCTTTTCTTACACTAAATAGGTATCTGCGTTATGATACAAGTCTTAGTTTTGAAAAAAAAAAATGGATCAGAGTTGGGCCCATCAGATCTAAACAGTCTTATTTTTTTGAACATGAAGAAATAAAGAAGCCATTGCCATTGCCGGAAATACTAAGCCTACTAAAGGCACCAAAACAGAGGGAAAGTCGAAAGTTGTCATATAAAGGATACCTCAATTTACTATTTGTACCTGTTATTATTTATATTAATATTATAAAGATAAAGATTAGTATAAATCTAAGTATATATCTAAGTGAGTATAGAAGGTACAAAAGCATATATCATATCTATAGTTTCTATATTCTAGAATTTTATATTTGGATTATATACATATTTTTATTTTCCTAGAATTTAACGAAAATAAGAATTCACTATTTTTCTTGTTGATAGAGGCCTCTTAACTGAATTAGTAATCAAGAATATAGATAAAAAGGAGTTATCCACAACTTTTGATTTCTTTTTACAATTTAGATCTTATGTCAACAAAGAAACCCCATTCATATTCGTTTTACTTGGATTCTGATAAACTAACTATTTGTTTGCTACAAATAAAAAAGGAACTTAATGCTCTATTGAATTTTGATTCAAAGGAAAGAAAGCGTGGAGCTGAAATAACTCACTC